TTCCCATATCTTTTTTTGAATGTAATGAGCCTATCTTCTCTTCTCTAGTCATATTTGAAAAAAAAAGATATCAAAACTTATTACTAATCCAAAACCAGAATATTCGGAGGACTCTTCTGACAAAGAAAGTAATTGTCAGCAAAATTGTTTCTTTTTTTTTTTCAAATCCAAAGAATTCTTCTTACGTTTTACATAGGTCATCAATCCAGCATTGTATAAAAATGGATGAAATAGCCATTTTTCTAATAATGGACTCAAATCATTTTCTCGACATGAGTGTTCTATATCGAAAACAATTTCTTCCAACCCTTCATTTTGATTTTTAAACCATTTTTTTCTTAACCTTAACTTAACATAGTAGTAGAAAGAGTACATGCTGCGTCTGGACTTCAAACGATTTAGCTTTAACCATATTCCTAGTCCCATCTTATTGGTTAAGAGAGAATCAAAGTTGATTTACCAATGAATCACGAAATGCTATGGTTCTGAAAGAGGATTTCTTCATTTATTCATAAAGTAATTCGCGGGATCATGCACCCTTATAACGAAAAAAGTGCAGCGGGTTGGATCCAGTTTATTCTTGAAATAAACAAGTCGCACACACCCCCTTTCCAAAAAAAATCAATACACCAAGGACTACGCTTAGATTTATTGGATTTGTTGCTAAAATATCGGTATTAAACCCGAAACTCCCGGCGTAGGGCCAGTGACCCACGAAAAGGAAAGAATCGGTTACATTTTTCATATGATCTCCTTTTATAATTTTATAAATAAAATAGACTAATTCTCTATTTGTCGATTTTTTTTTTTGAATAATTTTTCTCTTCCACCTCAAAAAGGGTTCTATTGGACTAAGAAGGGGAAGGACGAAAGTGAATCAGTATGATAATTCCTCATCCTCAAATCATTCCTTCCCGTGGGTTATTGTCCCAACGAATAAAAGTAATTGTAGTAGTTAACTCTTGATATTAATTCGAAAAAGGAAGCATCAAGCCCAGAACAATAAGAAAAATACGTATTTTTCTTATCTTATAGGATTAAGATGAAATATTAAACAAAAGGATTCGCAAATAAAAGCGCTAATGCTACAACTAATCCATAAATTGTTAAAGCTTCCATAAAAGCCAGACTAAGCAATAAAGTCCCTCGTATTTTTCCCTCTGCCTCGGGCTGTCTCGCAATGCCTTCTACAGCTTGACCCGCAGCAGTCCCTTGACCAACCCCAGGTCCAATAGAAGCAAGACCGACGGCCAACCCAGCAGCAATCACAGAAGCGGCAGAAATCAGTGGATTCATGATAAATTCCTCGTACCAAAAAAAAAATAGTTAATGATACTTAATGATACAATCAACAAAAAAACTATGACTTAATTATGCCATCGTTAAGATTCATCCAGTCGAAGTAACTAAGAACTACGAATTGAAATGAGTTGAAGTATAATAATACTATTGAAGATTGAATCATCAGAACTACTTCGATATCTATTTTTTAGTTCCTATCTACGAGTTTTTGTAAATCCCTACGACTTTTGCTTTTCCATGTCTTTATTGGTTATCAACCATTCTTCATTTTGTTTTTCTTGATTGAATCTCTTTCTTCATTCAATATTCAATTCATATTCAATCCTTATCGAAATTCACATATACATCATAGTAAGGCAGATTCGATATATCTTTTAGATATAACTTAGTTCAGATATAACTTAGTTCAGATATAACTAGTTAATATCTAATCTCACATATACATGTGTTTCGTCTATAACGTAAACCCACTATTTGTATCGTAGGCCCAATCGGACTATAGAAATTGTTTTTTCCCACCATCCACCAAAGGAAGTTGGAATTCTATTGCATAAACCTAATTCGACCCCCCTCGACTAAACAAACCCTTTCGATTTTATTATTATTATTCAATACTTCAATACTGGGGTGATCAATATAAATGGATCAATTCATTAGTGTGAAGCATTGCATAGAAATATCAGTCAATACTTGGTTGATCTAGGTTTATGTAATTTAAACTAAATTCAACTTGATTTTCTATTTAGATTCTATTTCCTTCCTATATTATGTTAATTTCTGTATTCATTTCTTATTCATTTATTATTCATCGATATCATAAATCCATAAAAATTATTATTCAGATTATGACTCCTAATATTTGAATTGCCTCAACCAAACAAAATAAAAAAAAGATTTTACTCGGAGGGAAGGGCCAAACATACATTTTAGGAAAAAGATCTTTTAGATCTCTTTCCTTTTTTTTTTTTTTACAATTCCCTAATGTCGTAATCTTTTTAGCTATTCTTCTAGTTCTAGATCGTATATACCTTTGTATAGGTATACTTATGCTCCGTCAGTCGACTATCTTGAGCTACGCATACATTGCCTTGGACTAAGAGAAAAAAGACGATTTCAAAAAAAAAAGTCAATGATGACCCTCCATGGATTCACCTATATAAGCCGCGGCTAAAGTTGCAAAAATAAGAGCTTGAATACC